GTTGTCGTAGCTTAACACAAAGCATAACACTGAAGATGTTAAGATGGGCCCTAGAAATGCCTCGAGAACACAAAGGCTTGGTCCTGACTTTCCTGTCAGCTTTAACTAAACTTACACATGCGAGTATCCGCACCCCCGTGAGAATGCCCTACAGTTCCCCGTCCGGGAACAAGGAGCTGGTATCAGGCACATACCCTTATAGCCCACAACACCTTGCTCAGCCACACCCCCAAGGGAACCCAGCAGTGACAAACATTAAGCCAATAAGTGTAAACTTGACTTAGTTATGGTTAAAAGGGCCGGTAAAACTCGTGCCAGCTACCGCGGTTATACGAGAGGCCCAAGTTGACAAGCTCCGGCGTAAAGCGTGGTTAAGGAATAATAAACACTAAAGCCGAACACTTACTAAGCTGTTATACGCTCCCGAAAGTAAGAAGCACATCCACGAAGGTGGCTTTATTTTACCTGAATCCACGAAAGCCAAGGTACAAACTGGGATTAGATACCCCACTATGCTTTGCCCTAAACATTGATAGTCTCATACAACCACTATCCGCCTGGGAACTACGAGCAATAGCTTAAAACCCAAAGGACTTGGCGGTGCTTTAGACCCACCTAGAGGAGCCTGTTCTAAAACCGATAACCCCCGTTCAACCTCACCTTTTCTTGCTCTCCCCGCCTATATACCGCCGTCGTCAGCTTACCCTATGAAGGTTCCTCAGTAAGCACAATTGGTACAGCCCAAAACGTCAGGTCGAGGTGTAGCGTATGGAAAGGGAAGAAATGGGCTACATTCCCTATTACAGTGAATTACGGATAATATTACTGAAACGTGTATCTAGAAGGAGGATTTAGCAGTAAGCAGAAAATAGAGCGTTCTGCTGAAACCGGCCCTGAAGCGCGCACACACCGCCCGTCACTCTCCCCAAGCATATCTCACAACTTAACTTAAAACCTTTCATCAGCAAAGGGGAGGCAAGTCGTAACATGGTAAGTGTACCGGAAGGTGCACTTGGCAAAACCAGGACATAGTTTAAAGCAGAACACCTCCTTTACACGGAGGAAATACTCGTTCAACTCGAGTTGTCCTGATACCGACTCGCTAGCCCAACCAACCAAAAACAACAAGACACATTAATTAAACCCAAAAACACCAACGTCCACCACGAACAAACCATTTTTCCCCCTTAGTATGGGCGACAGAAAAGGAACAACGGAGCGATAGAGAAAGTACCGCAAGGGAATGCTGAAAAACTAAATGAAATAAACAAGTAAAGCCTAAAAAAGCAGAGATTTTAACTCGTACCTTTTGCATCATGATTTAGCCAGTGTAACTCAAGCAAAGAGCACTTTAGTTTGACAACCCGAAACTTCGTGAGCTACTCCAAGGCAGCCTAATCAATAGGGCTAACCCGTCTCTGTGGCAAAAGAGTGGGAAGACCTTTGAGTAGAGGTGATAAACCTACCGAACCTAGTAATAGCTGGTTGCCCAATAACTGGATAGAAGTTCAGCCTCCCGGTTTCTTCCTTCTCCAACCCCTTCTGTCTCAACAGATATAATAAGAAACCAGGAGAGTTAGTCTAAGGGGGTACAGCCCCTTAGAAACAAGATACAACTTTAATAGGAGGATAAAGATCATATTTAACCAAGGCCACAAATTAGGGTGGGCCTGAAAGCAGCCATCCCATCAAAAAGCGTTAAAGCTCAAACACATACCACCACAAGCCTCAAGTTTCGACCACTACTTCTTACTCCCCTTATCCTACTGGGCCGTCCCATGCAAGCATGGGAGCGATCCTGCTAAAATCAGTATATAAGAGGGCCTAACGGCCCTCTCCCTGCATATGTGTAAATCGGAAACGGACAACCCACCGAACCTTAACGGACCCAAACAACAGAGGGAACTGAACCACAGATAAAACAACCAGAAAAACACCCAAACAGACAACCGTTACCCCTACACAGGCATGCTCCCAGGGAAAGACTAAAAGAAAGAGAAGGAACTCGGCAAACACACTCGGCCTCGCCTGTTTACCAAAAACATCGCCTCTTGCTAAACCGAAAGTATAAGAGGTCCCGCCTGCCCTGTGACTATATGTTTAACGGCCGCGGTATTTTGACCGTGCGAAGGTAGCGCAATCACTTGTCTTTTAAATGGGGACCTGTATGAATGGCATAACGAGGGCTTAACTGTCTCCTCTTTCAAGTCAATGAAATTGATCTCCCCGTGCAGAAGCGAGGATAGATACATAAGACGAGAAGACCCTATGGAGCTTTAGACACTAAAGCAGATCAGTATTAATACCCTGAACATAGGCTACGAATAAACTGACCCCTGCCCTAATGTCTTTGGTTGGGGCGACCGCGGAGAAAAATAAAACCCCCGCAAGGACTAAATGTACTACATTCACAAACAAGAGCGACAGCTCTAACTAACAGAACTTCTGACCAATAAGATCCGGCAATGCCGATCAATGAACCGAGTTACCCTAGGGATAACAGCGCAATCTCCTCTTAGAGCCCATATCGACGAGGAGGTTTACGACCTCGATGTTGGATCAGGACATCCTAATGGTGCAGCCGCTATTAAGGGTTCGTTTGTTCAACGATTAAAGTCCTACGTGATCTGAGTTCAGACCGGAGTAATCCAGGTCGGTTTCTATCTATGTAACGATCTTTTCTAGTACGAAAGGACCGAAAAGAGGGGGCCTATGTCCAAGACACGCCTCACCCCCACCTAATGAAAGCAACTCAATCAGGCAAGGGGGCGTCGTCCCCTTGTCTGAGAGAACGACATGTTGGTGTGGCAGAGCCCGGTCGTATTGCAAAAGGCCTAAGCCCTTTGTACAGAGGTTCAAATCCTCTCTTCAACTATGATCTCAACACTTTTCACCCACATTATTAACCCCTTAGCCTATATCATCCCTGTTCTACTAGCTGTTGCCTTCCTCACATTAGTAGAACGAAAAGTCCTTGGATACATGCAATTTCGAAAAGGTCCTAACATCGTCGGACCCTATGGCCTTCTACAACCAATTGCCGATGGAGTAAAACTATTTACTAAAGAACCCGTCCGCCCCTCAACCGCCTCCCCCATCCTATTCCTCCTCGCCCCAATGTTAGCCCTTACTCTTGCCCTCACTCTATGAGCTCCCCTCCCTATACCATACCCCATCCTAGACCTAAACCTAGGAATCCTTTTCATCCTAGCACTATCCAGCTTAGCAGTATACTCCATTCTAGGTTCAGGCTGAGCATCAAATTCAAAATATGCCCTTATCGGAGCACTACGAGCCGTAGCACAAACCATTTCCTATGAAGTTAGCCTTGGACTAATTCTTTTAAACGCAATTATCTTCACAGGAGGCTTCACCCTACAAACCTTCAACACAGCCCAAGAAACCGTCTGACTTCTACTACCAGCCTGACCCCTAGCCGCAATATGATATATTTCCACACTAGCCGAAACCAACCGAGCACCTTTCGACTTAACCGAAGGCGAATCAGAACTAGTCTCAGGCTTTAACGTAGAATATGCGGGAGGCCCCTTCGCCCTATTCTTTTTAGCAGAATACGCAAACATCCTCCTTATAAACACACTCTCCGCCACTCTTTTCCTGGGAGCTTCTCACGTCCCTATTACCCCAGAACTAACAACCGTAAATTTGATAACAAAAGCAGCACTCCTTTCCCTACTTTTCCTCTGAGTTCGAGCCTCCTACCCCCGATTCCGATACGACCAATTAATACACTTAATTTGAAAAAACTTTCTTCCCCTTACACTGGCTTTAGTCATCTGACATCTAGCGCTCCCTATTGCATTAGCCGGCCTTCCCCCTCAAATCTAACTCCGGAACTGTGCCTGAAGTAAAGGACCACTTTGATAGAGTGAATCATGAGGGTTAGACCCCCTCCAGCTCCTTAGAAAGAAGGGATTCGAACCCTAACTGAAGAGATCAAAACTCTTAGTGCTTCCATTACACCACTTCCTAAGTAAAGTCAGCTAATTAAGCTCTTGGGCCCATACCCCAAACATGCAGGTTAAAACCCTACCTTTACCGATGAATCCATATATTTTAGCTATTTTACTATTCAGTCTCGGACTAGGAACCACAATCACACTCACAAGCTCCCACTGGCTTTTTGCCTGAATAGGCTTAGAAATTAATACCCTAGCTATCCTTCCCCTCATAGCCCAACAACATCACCCCCGAGCAGTTGAAGCTACCATAAAATACTTCCTCACCCAAGCTACAGGAGCAGCTACCCTTCTATTTGCCAGCACCACCAATGCATGACTAACAGGCCAATGAGACATCCTACAAATATCCCACCCTATTGCAATCACTATGGCCATTCTTGCCCTCTCCCTAAAAATTGGCCTTGCCCCCCTACATACATGGCTACCTGAAGTACTACAAGGGTTAGACTTAACCACAGGACTTATCTTGTCAACCTGACAGAAATTGGCACCCTTCGCCCTACTTCTCCAAATTCAACCCACCAACCCCTCAATCCTAGTAATACTTGGTGTTACCTCAACTCTTGTCGGTGGCTGAGGAGGGCTTAATCAAACACAACTCCGAAAAATTCTAGCATACTCCTCCACAGCCCACCTAGGCTGAATGATTCTAATTCTCCAATACTCACCCTCCTTAGCCCTCCTAACCCTAATTACCTATCTAATCATAACATCCTCAACATTCCTTGTATTTAAACTAAACAAATCAACAAACATTAATATACTCGCCACCTCCTGAGCAAAAGCCCCCGCACTAACAACCCTCACCCCCCTTGTCCTGCTCTCACTAGGAGGCCTCCCACCACTAACAGGTTTTATGCCAAAATGACTTATCCTCCAAGAACTTACCAAACAAGAACTAGCACCCATCGCTACACTAACCGCACTAACCGCCCTTCTAAGCTTATACTTTTACCTACGGCTAACATACGCCATAACACTCACCATGTCCCCTAACAACGTAACAGGCACAACCCCATGACGCCTTCCATCCCTACAACTGACACTCCCACTTGCCATCCTAACCACGGCAACAATCTCGCTACTCCCACTTACCCCTACTATCTCAGCACTACTAATTCCATAGGGACTTAGGTTAACATCAGACCAAGAGCCTTCAAAGCTCTAAGCGGAAGTGAAAATCTCCCAGCCCCTGATAAGACTTGCAGGACACTAACCCACATCTTCTATATGCAAAACAGACACTTTAATTAAGCTAAAGCCTTCTAGACAGGCAGGCTTCGATCCTACAAACTCTTAGTTAACAGCTAAGCGCTCAAACCAGCGAGCATCCATCTAATTTTCCCCCGCCTAATCGAACAACAATATAGGCGGGGGAAAGCCCCGGCAAGCGTTTAACTTGCTTCTTTAGATTTGCAATCTAATATGTAAAACACCTCAGGGCTTGGTAAGAAGAGGAATCAAACCTCTGTCCATGGGGCTACAATCCACCGCTTAAACATTCAGCCATCCTACCTGTGGCCATCACACGTTGATTCTTCTCGACTAATCACAAAGACATTGGCACCCTTTATCTTGTATTTGGTGCCTGAGCCGGTATGGTAGGAACAGCCCTCAGCCTGCTAATTCGAGCTGAGCTTAGCCAACCAGGGGCTTTACTAGGTGACGACCAGATCTATAATGTAATTGTTACAGCACATGCTTTTGTAATAATCTTTTTTATAGTAATACCAATTATAATTGGTGGCTTTGGAAACTGACTTATTCCACTTATAATTGGCGCCCCAGACATAGCATTCCCTCGAATGAATAATATAAGCTTCTGACTTCTTCCTCCATCCTTCCTGCTCCTTCTTGCTTCTTCTGGAGTAGAAGCCGGTGCTGGTACTGGTTGAACGGTTTACCCACCCTTAGCTGGAAACTTAGCCCATGCAGGTGCATCCGTAGACTTAACCATCTTCTCACTACATTTAGCAGGTATTTCATCAATTCTAGGTGCAATTAACTTTATTACAACCATTATTAACATAAAACCCCCTGCTATCTCTCAATACCAAACACCTTTATTTGTATGAGCTGTATTAATTACAGCCGTGCTTCTACTCCTCTCTCTTCCCGTTCTTGCTGCTGGCATTACAATATTACTCACAGATCGCAACCTTAACACTACTTTCTTTGACCCAGCCGGAGGGGGAGACCCTATTCTTTACCAACACTTATTCTGATTCTTTGGTCACCCGGAGGTTTACATTTTAATTCTCCCTGGTTTCGGAATGATCTCCCACATCGTTGCATATTACTCTGGGAAAAAAGAACCCTTTGGCTATATAGGAATGGTTTGAGCCATAATAGCAATTGGCCTTCTAGGGTTTATCGTATGAGCACACCACATGTTTACAGTTGGAATAGACGTGGATACACGTGCCTACTTTACATCAGCTACTATGATTATCGCAATTCCCACTGGTGTAAAAGTCTTCAGCTGACTAGCTACGCTTCACGGAGGGTCCATTAAATGAGAAACCCCTCTTTTATGAGCACTTGGTTTTATTTTCCTTTTTACAGTGGGAGGTTTAACAGGAATTGTTCTAGCTAACTCTTCACTTGATATTGTCCTACACGATACATACTATGTAGTTGCCCACTTCCACTACGTACTCTCAATAGGAGCCGTATTTGCCATCGTAGCTGCCTTCGTACACTGATTCCCTCTGTTTACAGGCTACACCCTCCACAGCACCTGAACAAAAATTCACTTTGGCATTATATTTGTGGGTGTTAACCTCACCTTCTTCCCTCAACATTTCCTAGGCTTAGCTGGAATGCCCCGTCGATACTCAGACTACCCAGATGCCTACACCCTATGAAACACCGTCTCTTCTGTCGGCTCTATAATCTCGCTCGTAGCTGTAATTATGTTCCTTTTCATTATCTGAGAAGCATTCGCTTCTAAACGTGAAGTCCTTGCAGTAGAACTAACCATGACCAACGTAGAATGACTCCATGGCTGCCCTCCCCCATACCACACATTCGAGGAACCTGCTTTTGTTCAAATTCGATCATACTAAACGAGAAAGGGAGGAGTTGAACCCCCGTATGTTGGTTTCAAGCCAACCACATAACCATTCTGTCACTTTCTTTATAAGACACTAGTAAAGCCGATTATTACACCGCCTTGTCAAGGCGTATTCGTGGGTTTAACTCCCACGTGTCTTAAACTACTAATGGCACATCCCACACAACTAGGTTTACAAGATGCAGCTTCACCAGTGATAGAAGAACTTCTACACTTCCACGATCACGCCTTAATAATCGTCTTCCTTATTAGCACACTAGTTCTTTATATTATTGTAGCCATAGTCTCCACTAAGCTAACTAATAAATATATTCTAGACTCCCAAGAAATTGAAATTATTTGAACAATTCTTCCAGCAGTGATTCTTATCCTAATTGCACTTCCGTCTCTTCGCATTCTTTACTTAATGGACGAAATTAACGACCCTCACATTACAATTAAAGCCATGGGCCACCAATGATACTGAAGCTATGAATATACCGACTACGAAGATCTTGGATTCGACTCATACATAATCCCCACACAAGACCTAACCCCAGGCCAATTCCGCTTACTGGAAGCCGACCACCGAATGGTCGTTCCCTTGGACTCCCCAGTTCGAGTACTAGTCTCTGCCGAAGATGTGCTTCACTCATGAGCAGTACCAGCCCTAGGTGTAAAAATAGATGCCGTCCCTGGTCGTCTAAACCAAACAGCCTTTGTCACATCCCGACCAGGGGTATTTTACGGACAATGCTCAGAAATTTGTGGTGCAAACCATAGCTTTATGCCAATTGTGGTAGAAGTTGTTCCCCTAGAACACTTCGAAAACTGATCCTCATTTATACTTCAAGACGCCTCGCTGAGAAGCTAAGCAAGGAGTAGCACTAGCCTTTTAAGCTAGAGATTGGTGACTACCGACCACCCTCAGCGACATGCCCCAACTCCTCCCACTACCATGATTTGGTACACTACTCTTTGCCTGAGTGATTTTCTTAACCTTCTTCCCTAAAAAAGTAATAGCCCACACCTTCCCTTATGAGCCTGCCTCCCTTAAGCCTCAAAAGCTGGTGAAAACCTCTTGAAACTGACCCTGAGCGTAAGCTTTTTTGACCAGTTTATAAGTACAACATATTTAGGAATTCCCCTAATTGCATTAGCACTAACCTTTCCTTCTATTTTATACCCTACAACCACAACTCGATGATTAAACAACCGACTACTCACACTACAAAGCGCATTCATCAATCGCTTCACTCACCAACTACTCCTGCCTTTAAATGCAGGTGGCCATAAATGGGCCACTCTCTTGGCTTCCCTAATACTCTTTTTAATCTCACTAAACATGCTAGGACTTCTACCCTACACCTTCACCCCCACTGCCCAACTATCCCTTAACTTAGGGTTTGCAGTCCCTCTCTGATTAGCCACTGTTAGTATCGGAATACGAAACCAACCTAATCATGCACTAGGACACCTTTTACCAGAAGGCACCCCTAACCTACTAATCCCGATACTCATTATCATCGAAACAATTAGCCTATTCATCCGCCCCTTAGCTCTAGGCGTTCGACTTACCGCCAACCTAACAGCTGGCCACCTACTCATTCAACTAATCTCCACAGCTGCATTTGTGCTCCTACCACTTATGCCAACTGTAGCTATTCTTACAGCAACAGTCTTAGTCCTTTTAACACTGCTAGAAGTTGCCGTAGCAATAATCCAAGCCTACGTCTTTGTATTGCTACTAACACTCTATTTACAAGAAAATATTTAATGGCACATCAAGCACACGCGTACCACATAGTTGACCCAAGCCCTTGGCCCCTGACAGGTGCAATCGCCGCCCTACTAATGACATCAGGACTTGCAATTTGATTCCACTTCCACTCTACAACACTCATTGTTCTAGGCACAATTCTACTTCTCTTGACTATATACCAATGATGACGAGATATTATTCGAGAAGGCACATTTCAAGGCCACCACACACCCCCTGTACAAAAAGGACTTCGATACGGAATAATCCTTTTCATTACATCAGAAGTCTTTTTCTTCCTGGGCTTTTTCTGGGCCTTCTACCACTCAAGTCTAGCCCCCACCCCTGAATTAGGAGGTTGCTGACCCCCCACGGGCATTTCCACCTTAGACCCCTTTGAAGTCCCCCTACTCAACACAGCCGTTCTCCTCGCATCAGGGGTAACAGTCACCTGAGCCCACCATAGCATCATAGAACGAGAGCGAAAACAAGCTATTCAATCACTTACATTAACAATTCTCCTAGGCTTTTACTTTACATTCCTACAAGCCATAGAATACTATGAAGCCCCTTTTACAATTGCAGATGGGGTCTATGGTTCAACCTTCTTCGTAGCTACAGGCTTCCATGGCCTACACGTCATCATTGGCTCCACTTTCTTAGCCGTATGTCTACTTCGACAAATTCAATACCATTTTACATCTGAACACCACTTCGGATTTGAGGCAGCCGCTTGATATTGACACTTCGTAGATGTTGTCTGACTCTTCCTGTACATCTCCATTTACTGATGAGGATCCTAATCTTTCTAGTATGAAAATAAGTATAAGTGACTTCCAATTACCTGGTCTTGGTTAAAATCCAAGGAAAGATAATGAATCTAGTTTCAACTGTTATTACCATTGCTCTCACCCTATCAATTGCCCTAGCCATCCTATCCTTTTGACTCCCTTTAATAAACCCAGACCATGAAAAACTATCCCCTTATGAATGTGGCTTTGACCCCCTAGGAACAGCCCGACTCCCATTCTCCCTACGATTCTTCCTCGTTGCTATTCTGTTCCTTCTATTTGACTTAGAAATTGCCCTCCTGCTACCCCTTCCCTGAGGAGACCAATTGACATCCCCCACACTCACTTTTTTATGAGCCTCCATCGTTCTTGCCCTCCTTACCTTGGGCCTTATTTACGAATGACTTCAAGGAGGACTAGATTGAGCCGAATAAGTGATTAGTTTAATAAAAACATTTGATTTCGGCTCAAGCACTTATGGTTAAACTCCATAATCACCTAATGACCCCCGTACACTTCGCTTTTTCATCAGCCTTTATTTTGGGCCTAACAGGCCTAGCATTCCACCGAACCCACCTTCTCTCTGCCCTCCTATGCTTAGAAGGAATAATGCTCTCCCTGTTCATTGCCCTCTCCCTCTGAACTGTCCATTTAAACTCCACAAGCCTCTGCGCAGCCCCTATACTACTACTAGCTTTCTCAGCTTGCGAAGCAAGCGCAGGCCTCGCCCTACTGGTAGCAACAGCCCGCACTCACGGAACCGACCACCTTCAAAACCTTAACCTGCTACAATGCTAAAAGTCCTTATCCCTACTCTAATACTAATCCCAACTGCCTGATTAACCCCAGCCAAATGACTTTGACCTACGACCCTTACCCACAGTATACTAATTGCACTAATCAGCCTTTCATGGTTAAAACATGCAATAGAAACAGGTTGATCTACTTTAAACCTGTTTATAGCCACAGACCCTTTATCTACACCCTTGTTAGTTCTCACATGCTGGCTTCTCCCCCTAATAATTCTAGCAAGCCAAAACCATACAGCAACAGAGCCAATCAACCGTCAACGCATATATATTTCACTACTTACATCCCTCCAAATCTTCCTCATTCTAGCTTTCGGCGCAACTGAAGTTATTATATTTTACATTATATTTGAAGCAACTCTCATCCCAACTCTAATCCTTATCACCCGGTGGGGAAATCAAACAGAACGCCTTAACGCAGGTATTTACTTCTTATTTTACACCTTAGCAGGCTCCCTCCCCCTACTTGTTGCTCTTCTACTCTTGCAAAACTACACCGGAACACTCTCTCTATTTACTCTACCATTTTCCTGCCCTCTCCACCTTTCATCCTATACCGATAAACTATGATGAGCAGGCTGCCTACTAGCATTCCTTGTTAAAATACCACTATATGGTGTACACCTTTGACTCCCTAAAGCACACGTTGAAGCCCCTGTTGCAGGGTCAATAGTGCTTGCCGCAGTCCTCTTAAAACTGGGTGGTTATGGAATAATACGAATAATCGTCATACTAGACCCCCTCACTAAAGACCTAAGCTACCCCTTTCTTATCTTTGCATTATGGGGGGTTATTATAACGGGCTCAATCTGTCTCCGTCAAACCGACCTAAAATCCCTAATTGCTTACTCTTCAGTAAGCCACATAGGCTTAGTAGTAGGGGGAATCCTAATTCAAACCCCCTGAGGATTTACAGGAGCCTTAATTCTTATAATCGCTCACGGATTGACCTCCTCTGCCTTATTCTGTTTGGCCAACACAAACTATGAACGAACACATAGCCGAACTATACTCCTAGCACGCGGCCTACAAATCGTCCTTCCTCTTATAACAGCTTGATGATTCATTGCCAGTCTTGCCAACCTTGCACTCCCCCCCCTTCCCAACCTTATAGGAGAATTAATAATCATCACTTCCCTATTTAACTGATCTTGATGAACAATTGTACTAACAGGAGCGGGCACTCTCATCACCGCAAGCTACTCCCTTTACATGTTCCTTATAACCCAGCGAGGACCCCTTCCCTCACACATCATTGGCCTCGACCCCTCCCACTCACGAGAACATCTACTTATAACACTCCACCTCCTACCATTACTACTCCTCATTCTTAAACCCGAATTAATTTGAGGCTGAGCCGGCTGTAGATATAGTTTTAATAAAAACATTAGATTGTGATTCTAAAAACAGGGGTTAAAACCCCCTTATCCACCAAGGAAGGTTCGCTCAACAAATGAATTCTGCTAAATTTCATCTACCTCGGTTGAACTCCGGGGCTATCCTTAAAACATAGCTCCCAAAGGATAATAGTTCATCCATTGGTCTTAGGAACCAAAAACTCTTGGTGCAACTCCAAGTGGTAGCTATGCACACCCCTTCCATCACAATAACTTCAAGCCTGATCATTATTTTTTCCCTGCTTATTTTCCCCGTTCTAACAACCCTCAACCCCCTCCCCCAAAAAGAAAGCTGAGCCCTTACACATGTAAAAACAGCAGTAAAACTAGCCTTTTTTGTAAGTCTTCTCCCCCTCTTTTTATTCCTCAGCCAAGGAGCAGAAACCGTTATCACCTCATGAAACTGAATAAGTACATCAACCTTTGACATTAATATCAGCTTGAAATTCGACCACTACTCTATTATATTTACACCCGTCGCCCTATATGTCACATGATCCATTCTCGAATTCGCATCCTGATATATACATGCCGACCCCAACATAAACCGATTCTTTAAGTACCTTCTAATTTTTTTAATCGCAATGATTATTTTAGTTACAGCGAATAACCTCTTCCAACTCTTCATCGGATGAGAAGGTGTAGGAATTATATCTTTCCTCCTCATCGGTTGATGACACGGCCGAGCAGACGCTAACACCGCAGCCCTACAAGCGGTCATTTACAATCGAGTCGGGGATATTGGTTTAATCCTTGCAATAGCATGAATAGTTTCTCATCTTAACTCATGAGAGCTACAACAAATCTTTGCAGTTGCCAAAGACTTTGACCTTACCTACCCACTTCTTGGCCTAATTGTAGCCGCCACAGGTAAATCCGCTCAATTCGGACTACATCCTTGACTCCCTTCTGCTATAGAAGGACCCACACCAGTATCTGCCTTACTCCACTCCAGCACTATGGTTGTTGCAGGCATTTTCCTCCTAGTACGCATGAGCCCTCTCTTGGAAAACAATCCTACCGCCCTCACCACCTGCCTATGTCTTGGAGCCCTAACTACACTATTCACAGCCACATGCGCCCTAACCCAAAACGATATTAAAAAAATTGTTGCATTTTCAACATCAAGCCAGCTAGGCTTAATAATGGTAACAATTGGATTAAACCAGCCCCAATTGGCATTCCTTCACATCTGTACCCACGCTTTCTTCAAAGCAATACTTTTCCTATGTTCCGGCTCCATCATCCACAGTCTTAACGACGAGCAAGACATCCGAAAAATGGGTGGCATGCACCGCCTCACTCCCTTTACTTCCTCCTGTCTCACTATTGGAAGCCTAGCCCTTACAGGTACCCCTTTCCTAGCAGGCTTCTTCTCTAAAGATGCCATCATTGAAGCTCTCAACACCTCATACCTAAACGCCTGAGCCCTTACCTTGACCCTCCTAGCCACCTCCTTCACAGCTATTTACAGCTTACGCATTGTTTTTTTTGTCTCAATAGGACGCCCCCGATTTAATGCACTTTCCCCTATTAACGAAAACAACCCTGCAGTTATTAACCCAATTAAACGACTAGCTTGAGGAAGCATTGTAGCTGGCCTTCTAATTACCTCCAACCTACTTCCACTAAAAACCCCCGTAATATCAATACCGCTAATGCTCAAACTAACCGCTCTAACCGTAACCATCCTGGGCCTACTAATTGCCCTAGAACTCGCATCCTTAACAAGCAAACAATTCAAACCCGCCCCCTACCTCCCCACCTTCCGCTTCTCTAACATACTTGGCTTTTTTCCAATAGTAATGCACCGATTCCCTCCTGCAATAAGCCTAGGAATGGGCCAATCCATTGCCAGCCAAATAGTGGATCAAACTTGATTGGAAAAATCAGGCCCTAAAGCCGCAGCCAAACTTAACACCCCCTTAATTACCTCAACAAGCAACACCCAACGAGGCTTGGTAAAAACCTATCTTATTTTTTTCCTCATCACCCTCACATTTACTATACTAATCTTCTTTATCTAAACAGCCCGAAGAGTACCTCGACCTAACCCTCGGGTTAACTCCAGCACTACAAACAAAGTTAAAAGAAGAACTCCCGCCCCAACAACTAACATCCACCCCCCTTCCGAGTACATTACCGCTACCCCCCCATTATCAGCACGGAAAATGTTAAAAGGCCCTCACTCATCAGCTGACCCAGACAAAGCACCAACCCACTCATGTCAAAACACACTAACCCCTGCTATCACAACGACTGTGTAACAACACATGTATACCACAACCGCTGGATTTAACCAAGACTCAGGATAGGGTTCCGCAGCTAAAGCTGCAGAATACGCAAACACAACCAACATACCACCTAAATAAATTAAGAAGAGAATCAAAGCCAAGAAAGGACTTCCATATTCTACAAGAACCCCACACCCAACTCCCGCTACTATCACCAACCCAAGCGCGCCAAAAAAAGGGGAAGGATTTGAAGCAACCGCAATCGCTCCTACGATTCAACAAATTAAAAAACAAATAACAGTGAAACACATAATTTCTGCCAGGACTCTAACCAGGACCAATGGCTTGAAAAACCATCGTTGTTATTTCAACTACAAAAACCCTATCAATGGCTAGCCTACGTAAAACACACCCCCTCCTAAAAATTGCAAACGACGCACTAGTTGACCTCCCAGCCCCCTCCAACATTTCAGTCTGATGAAACTTTGGCTCACTACTCGGACTCTGTCTTGCTGCTCAAATCCTCACAGGCCTTTTCTTAGCCATACACTATACATCAGACATCGCTACAGCCTTCTCATCCGTCGCCCACATTTGTCGAGACGTAAACTACGGCTGACTTATCCGAAACATACATGCCAACGGAGCCTCCTTCTTCTTTATCTGCATTTACGCCCACATTGGACGAGGACTTTACTACGGCTCCTACCTCTATAAAGAAACCTGAAACATTGGAGTCATTCTCCTTCTCCTGGTAATAATGACAGCTTTTGTTGGCTACGTCCTCCCCTGAGGACAGATATCCTTCTGAGGAGCAACCGTCATTACCAACCTCCTATCCGCTATTCCCTACATCGGTAACACCCTAGTCCAATGAATCTGAGGAGGCTTTTCCGTAGATAATGCCACACTCACCCGTTTCTTTGCATTCCACTTTTTATTCCCCTTCATCATTGCAGCCGCTACTGTACTTCACCTCTTGTTCCTCCATGAAACAGGCTCAAACAACCCCCTCGGACTTAACTCCGACGCAGACAAAATCTCCTTCCATCCATACTTTTCCTACAAAGACCTGCTAGGATTCGCAGCCCTACTTATTACATTAACATCCCTGGCACTATTCTCACCCAACTTACTAGGAGACCCAGACAACTTCACCCCTGCCAACCCCCTTGTTACTCCCCCCCATATCAAACCCGAATGATATTTCCTATTTGCCTACGCTATCCTCCGATCAATTCCAAATAAACTAGGAGGAGTCCTAGCACTGCTAGCTTCAATCTTAATCTTGATACTAGTACCACTTCTCCACACCTCTAAACAACGAGCCCTAACCTTCCGCCCCCTTAGCCAATTCCTATTCTGAACCCTGATCGCCGACGTAATAATTCTTACCTGAATTGGAGGCATACCTGTAGAACACCCATTTATCATCATTGGTCAAATCGCATCTGCCCTGTACTTCTCACTCTTCTTATTTTTAATACCAGTAGCAGGATGAGCAGAAAATAAAATTCTCGAATGACGATGTACAAGTAGTTCAAAAGCCTAGAACGCCGGTCTTGTAAGCCGGATGTCGGAGGTTGAAATCCTCCTTTGTACTTCAAAGAGAGGAGATTCTAACTCCTACCTCTGACTCCCAAAGCCAGAATTCTAAATTAAACTACTCTTTGAATTTACATATATGTACAATTTACATATATGTACAATTTACATATATGTACAATTTACATATATGTACAATTTACATATATGTACAATTTACATATATGTACAATTTACATATATGTACAATTTACATATAATGTACAATTTACATATAATGTACAATTTACATATATGTACAATTTACATATAATGTATAATAACCAAGTATAGTTTTATACCATTCTCTTTTGTAATTTAATCAAGAAATTTACATAAAACATTACAATCTAGTTGACATCTAAAGTTAATACGTGGACCATATAATCAAAATGCATAAGATATGTTCTTTAAGTGTGACGGACACCCTTGTGTCATTTAACATAATCTTATAAACAAATAGCCTGCACAGTAAGAACCTACCAACCAGTAACAGGCTAATGCATACGGTTATTGATAATGGCAGACAATAATTGTGGGGGTCTCACTTAGTGAATTATTCCTGGCATTTGGTTCCTATTTCAGGGCCATAGATTGACAACTCCTCATTTATATTATTTATACTTGCATAAGTTAATAGTGTTGACCATTAAAACTCGTTACCCAACAAGCCGAGCCTTCATTCCAGAGGGTGGGGGGTAATCTCTATTTTTTTTTCTTTTCAATAGGCATCTCAAAGTGTAGATAAACTTAAAAGTTGAGGGTGGTATAATTACGTGTTGCTTTAAATGAGGTATATGTATGTTGAAAAGATATTCTTATAAGAATTTCATAACTGATATCGAGGACATAAATAATTATTCCATCAAACATCTCCTATAAGATACCCCGGGGTTTTGTTCGTTAAACCCCCCTACCCCCCTAAACCCCTGAGATCCTTAACACCCCTGCAAACCCCCGAAAACAGGAATAGACCTCGAGTGGTGAATTTTTAATCTAAAATACGTTTATTACACTAATGTAATTTTTTTAATTT